GTCTTCTGACAAAAAATTCGGCACACTCCAAGATGTTCTATTTTTACATAAAAATGTATTCGCTCAAGAAGGACTCCAGAAGATATTAATCGTAAAAAAGAGGATTGTTTACAAGGAAACACTAATAGAAATTCGTATTCATATATATATAAATTATATAAGAACCAAAATAGTCTTTTATTTTCTTTTGAAAATACGTAAATAGATTTTTTCGGAATAATGAGACTATTCCAATTATAATATTCGTGGAGAAAGAACTGCAATAAATGTAAAGAGAGAACATCCTGGATCCAGGATTGAAGCATTTGGACCAAGATTTCCATATGGACGGGATAGGGTATTAGTATATCGGACAGATAATTTAAATGCAATAATTTATCCTCTAAAAAAGGAAATATTGAATGACTAGATTGTAAATTGTGAGATTTTGGTATTTCTTTTTCTTCAAGGGAAGATATTAACTGCAGCGAAAATGGAATTTCTACAATGACTGCAAAACCTTCAGATAGAATCTGAGAAAAAAAATTAAAATAAAAATAATTGTTATGCCCGACAAATATATTTTGGTAAATATCATTAACCGAATAAATCAAATAATTTTTTTGATACATTCGAATAATTAAACGTTTCACAAGTACTGAACTAAATTTATTGTCATAACCCAAGGAGTTTTGGGGTTCATAAAAAATTGAACTATTTAACCCATGATCATAAGTAAATACGTAAATATATTCTTGAAAGAGAAGTGGATATAGAAACTGTTGTTGCCGAGATCTATCTTCTTCTAAATATCCTTGTAATTCTTCCATTTATATTTCCCCGCGTGAAGCAGAGGTAGAAAGAACTTCTTGAGTTATAAAATAACTAATACATAGTGCAATATGGTCAAAACAGAGTATTATGTATATTATGTATAATAAATATAATAAAGAAGATTATGTATATACAATAATAATAATAAACCTGTAAAGGAAAGAGGAAATCCAATCAATAGGTTTTTTTACTCCCCTTTTTCTAGAAAAAATGGTTTATCTTCGTTATAATTACAAGAGGATAATGACCCTTTATTTTTGCAACCTGATTGCTCTTTTGATTTTGGAATTAATTATCTTTATCAGTATACTGTTTCTTTTACACATTCGTCTCTAACCCATAATAATAAATATTTAGGATTTATAAAAAAAAAAAGAATCAACGGTCTCCTCACGGGAGACCCCATCCTTTCCCGTACCAGGCACTAATCCATTTTTAACGTCTAACTAGATCGGGTAATCATTTAATTCAAATTAAGAACATAAGCTCGTTGCTTTTTGGTTTATCAGAATTGGAATTGGAGCCATGAAGCTCTATCCATTTATTCACTAGACCAAACTATAAATTTGAATTTGTTTTGTCCACTTCCCTACCAAAAAAAATTGTAAGAATTGAGTAAGGAGAAATTCTTAATTTCACTTTCATTTTAATTTGAAATTTTTTCAATAAAAATAAAATAATAAATCTATTATTTTATTTTTATTTTTTTATTATATTACGTATTACGACATGCTGCTTTTTCCATTCATTACCTTTGAGGATCAGTCGTGGTCTTATAGACTCTACCAAAAGTCTGGACGAATTTATTGCTTCATCAAAATGTGTAAAAGATCATAGTCGCACTTAAAAGCCGAGTACTCTACCGTTGAGTTAGCAACCCAACCCTTCAAAATAAAAGTCGGATATGTAGATACGATCGAAATAAAAAACCAATTGAATTAGACTGTGCGACCCCATCAAAACATTGAACTAAGAACAAATCTTTCTTGTTGATTTATTGATCAATTAGAAAAAAATGTATAGATCATAGTAAAAAGCACCAAATTCCTAATAGAAATGCCAAAATTCCGACGGACCAACCGTTTATTTATACATTTTTTTATTTAACCCGACTTAAGGAAAAAAACATCTTCTATGACAGTAAACCCGGCAATAAAAACCCGTCATTTGACTGAAGTGAATTGAAAACCAAATCCAATAATACAATATAGGATAGGGTCGGGATAAGGAGATTTCTTTATCTACGATCAATTATATTTGTTCAATATAACATTGTCAATATAAATATGACTAGAATGGTGATAAAACGAATAAAAAACTGAAGTAAATCAAATAAATATTTTTGTTGGATTGGCACAAACAAAAAAAAAAATATAAATAAATCAGAAATTTTTATAAAATAAGGAAAAGATAAAGACAGACAGGTTTATTCAATCAATAAAGGATAAACAAGATTAATTCCTTGTTTGTTGCTGGATTCCTATAACAGGAAAAGGACAAATTATAGATAATAAATTGTAGGTAAATGTAAATAATTACACTATATATATTTATTCCTCCCCCCCTTTTTTCTTTATTTTGGTCTTTTTTCTTTTAATTAACTTTTCATTTTAACTAATTAACTTTAACTAACAACTAACTCGAAATTTTTTCTTTAAATAAATCTGCTTTCCTAAAAATGTCAGAAACAGTTCCTGTTGGTCGAGCACCTTTTTCAAGGAAATATAGAATAGCAGGAACGTTTGAATAAGTTTGATTATTTATCGGATCATAAAAACCCACTTTTCGAAGATCTCTCCCTTCTCGTCGGGATCGAACATCAATTGCAACGATTCGATAGATGGCTCATTGGGATAGATGCACATAAACAATCTCCCCCAGAAACGTATAAGAGGTTTTATCCTCATACGGCTCGAACTCGAGAAAAAAAAATTTCATTCGTACTCATAACTCAAGTTGGGTAATTCTGACATAGTCCCAGGGGAATCCTTAAACATTTATTGAGCCGTCTCTAACCTCTTTTGTTTGTCTCATCCCGAGTCAATTATTCTGATCCCTTTCTTGAGACAATTGAAAATAGTGTTTCCTTGTTCCGGAATCCTTTATCTTTCCTTTGTAAAATCATTGGATTTAGACATTACTTCGGTGATCCTTACTCCTTTTTTCAAAAGGGCAGCAACATACCTTTTGTTTTTTGTTATTTTCTTCTATATAAATGGAATACCTATAGAAATAGAATACGAAGAATTGATTTCCTAGGATACACCTTTCTTTTTATAGAAAAAAAGTTTTTTTTAACTTGTTTCGAGTTTAAACCTTTCGATTTTTTTTATATTGATATTGAGGATATATTTACAAAGTTGGTCGAACTTATTGATTGATTAGCACTAACCCTAGATTCTTCCCCTTGATACTTGATAAATAAATCAATCTTTTCTACTCGAGCTCCATCACGTACTATCAATCTAAGACAAATTAGATTCCTAATGGAACAGAACAAATTATGTCGAGACAAGAGCATCTTCATTTTTATGTAAAATGGTGGATATAAAAATCCACAGCCGATCATGTCCTTCAAGTCGCACGTTGCTTTCTACCACATCGTTTCAAACGAAGTTTTACCATAACATTCCTCTAATAAAAATAAAAAAAAAAATAAAATTCAATTGAATTTCAAACCACGATGAAATATATTTAACCTTAAATATATTTCATTTAATATGTGTAATCATGAATAGTCATTGGCTCAACAAGCAGTATATAATAGTCCATACTTTCTACCTATGGATAGTTTCTAGCTATGGATAGAAAAGTATTCTATATACTTTTTGCGAATCTGGGATAAGGGTAAAGTTCAGTAAGGATAAAATTTATTTACCTCGATATTCTATCATATGAATAAAACATATTTATAAAAAAAAACGTTTGCTAAAGACTCATTTACATCTCCAACAGATTGTTCAGGATAGTCAATCACGAAGGATACATATTTATATAATATAACAAACAAAAAAACTAAACAAACAAAAAAACTATAAAACTAAAATTTATTCATTTTAATTTAATATGTTTAGTTTAAAAAACTGGAGCAAAATCCATTATTAATCAAATAAACTCGTCCAACGACCCCAAAACAAAAGGTCGTAAATTTCTAGAAACTATTGATTTATCATACTTTTTCAAGTACCAACCAAGAGTTCATAAAAAAAATGTTAAATATTATTAATATTAAATAAAAAAAAATATTATTAAACATATTACAATTATTTACAATTATATATTATATAATTACAATAATTACAATTATATTATATATATATGAGTATAGGACTTTACCTTGTTTATTTTATATGATATGATCATATGGATTTTTTATGGTTATATGGTATATGGATTTTTTTGTATTTTGTTTTACTTTTTACTTCAGGTTCGACAATTTTTCCATCAATTTCATAAAAAAGTTCAAGTACAAGTATATGAAATATACTAATTTCTCCCAATCCTTACTTTACATTACATGGATTTACAAACATATATTTCCAAAAATTTTTATTTGAGGAATCTAAGATATAAGATAGAAAGAAATGGAATTCCGACGATTCTCCTATTTTGTTACCATACCATAACTTTAGAGGTTTTCTAAGACTGATGATGAAACTGATGAAATTAGTAACAAAAACTCGCTACTTTTTAGTATCATCTCCACATAGAAAAATTGGGATACCGATTTTTTACTTTAGGCGTTGTATGGAAGGGAAGGGGGATGCCTTTGTTTCACGCTGCAATTCAGAATGCATTATGTGATAATTCACATTTTATGAATATGTTATATTCAATTTAGTTAAATGGGTAACTAACTTAAAAATGAATATAACATAGTACGAGCATATTCTGAATGTGAATGATAAACCAAAAAATAATTTTAATTAAAAATGAAAAAAAATACATTCTAAGAATTCAGAACAACTTTTTGTTCTCTTAAAGATTTTTTGTTTTATGTGGGATTTTTATGTGGGATACAGTGTGATCCTATCTTCTGTTTCTGATAGATAGGATCTGGGACGGAAGGATTCGAACCTCCGAGTAACGGGACCAAAACCCGCTGCCTTACCGCTTGGCCACGCCCCATTTTTATCCTTTGGCACTAGTAAAGACTACTAGTCTTATTAGTTATTGGTCAACCCCCCCCAAAAAAATACCCAAAAAAGTACATTACATAATACGTAATACATAATAAATACATATGAAAAATAAATACATATGAAATACATATGTAGCATATTTTTGTTGCTAGGATTTAAGACATATAAATTATATATATAATGTAAAAAATTCATTGATCATTACGTAGAATTCAATTAAGATAATGTATGAAAGTAGAATTCCTTTCTTTTTCATTTTTCCCTTATAAAAATAATTCAATCAAAATAAAATTATCTAATACACAAGAACGAAATGTTTGTTATGCTTAATATCTTTAGCTTAATCTGTATCTGTCTTAATTCTGTCCTTTATTCGAACAGTTTTTTCTTTGCCAAATTGCCCGAAGCTTATGCGGTTTTCAATCCAATCGTAGATGTTATGCCTGTTATACCTCTTTTCTTTTTTCTATTAGCCTTTGTTTGGCAAGCTGCTGTAAGTTTTCGATAAAATTTTTAATACTTTGCCAAATAGACTCATTTTGCCAAATCCAAATCGATTCATGATTTATTCGATAATAAAATTCGAAAAATGAATAAGATCAACTAAGTATTACATTATTATTATAAACCCTCGATTCAAAAATTTCAATTATTGTATATTAATATTAAATAACCGCAAAGATGAATTTGGATCAGCTTATTTACTCGTTCTCACCTTTCAGTGAGCAAAGAGTTTACTAGGTCTAGGTCCCGTACAATACCTAATTGTCGATATGACAAGAAGTTTTTTGTAAGTTGTAAGTAAGAAAGAAAAATCTTATTACATACAATACAAAGAAATTTGTAAAAATGACTTTCTTTTCCAAAATTTAATTTTTTTGCAGGGGGTCGTGTAAAATTAAACAAACAAATTAAACAAAATAGTAGATGTGTTGAAAAGAAAAAATAGGTAATTTATTCCCTTTTTCGAAAATAAGATTATTTTGGAGGTTGTGTAATGCTTAGTCTTAAACTCTTTGTTTACACAGTAGTGATATTCTTTGTTTCTCTCTTCATCTTCGGATTCTTATCTAATGATCCAGGACGTAATCCTGGACGTGAGGAATAATTTTTTTTCTAAACTTTTCTTACTAAACTTTTCTTATTATTTTATCTATTCTATAAATTTACCTATGATAAATTCAAGGAATTGAAATTCCTTTTGAAAGTTCGAAATCGAAAGTATCAAGCGGGTCGAGTAATCAGAGCGAGCGGAGAAAGAGGGATTCGAACCCTCGGTACGAATAATTCGTACAACGGATTAGCAATCCGACGCTTTAGTCCACTCAGCCATCTCTCCAAACTCCAAATGGAAAAGAAAATCGAAATAATTTAAATTAAAGAAATTACGGAGAATTCAATATTTTCTTTATTTTATTTTCATATTTCATATCATATATTATGAATTAATATATATTACTAATTAATATATATTACTTATATTACTATTACATATATACATATATATTAATATAATATTATATATTATAAATAAATTATTATTTTATAATTAAATAAAAAATAAAATGCAATTATAAAATTTTATATTAGGAATTTCCTATTTTTCATTAATATAAAATAAGTAAGTTCAGAGTAAATAAAGAACGAATTTGATTAGGAATTACATTTAGATAATGATTCGAAACAAGTATCTACAATACAATAGAAAGAATACCTTACTTCTTTGATTTTGTACGAAAGATTTATTCCCCCGGCCCAGGCCGGGTCTTAGTTAAGTACGGGCCAGGCCAGTACCTTTTTTTGTCTAGCTTCAATGACCCTTTCAATACGAAAATACTAGCAATCCAACAAAACAAGGATATATATATAGTCTTATTGAAATTTATGTATGTTATTTAAAAAATTTGAAAAGCTTTGGGCCCTTTACCCTTTTAAGTCCCCGGCTAACAGGACTAAATATGCGTCAACACCATAATTTGGATCCTATCTTGATTGCGTCTCACTCCTTTGTTCGACAAATAGTCCATTTATATACAATAATGTATATGTAGCGGGTATAGTTTAGTGGTAAAAGTGTGATTCGTTCTATTAAAAACTTAAATAGTTAAGGGAAGGGGTATCCCCGTTTTTTTTCATACTCCGATCAAAAACTTTATTTCTTAAAAAGGTTTAATCCTTTACCTCTCAATAGCATATTTGAGGAAGAACATACATTCTCACGATTTGTATCCAAAGTCCTATTAGAAATTCATTTTTATTTATTAAAAATAAAAATGGATTATGTAGTCGTGAAACATAATTTTTTTGAACTGGATCCAGTCTTCCAATTGAATAAGTATGACTAGGGATCCATGGATGAAGATACAAAAATTTAGTTCCAATCGTAACTAGATCTTCTATTTTGGTGTTGTAAAAGGGAAATTGAAGCCAAACAAGCTGGAAGAGAGTGGTTTTGGTTTACTAGAACCATCCGCATCGCATATTGTTTCAGCTCGGTGGAAACGAAATTCTTTTCCTCAGGATCCTGCCAGTAGAAATAGAGAAC